CTTCTAGAGGAGGGGATTATACCAAATCTGCCTAATCTAGTTACTTCGTTCCATATTTCCATTCGAGGGATCCTGAGGAAAAGAATTTGGTTTCCACCGAGCTAAAACAATAAATATGCTGACGGTTCTAGTAAACCAAAACCGTCGTTTTCTAGCTATTTGGCTTCAATCTTCCCTTTACAACACAAAAATGGAAGATCTAGTTACGATTGGAAATACACTTTTGTTTTGTATCTTCATCCATAGATCCTTTACTCATACTCATTCAATTGGAAGATTTGATCCAATTGAAATAAAAAAAATTATGCTTCGCGATTCCATAATCCCATTTTGTATTCAATTTGGAATTGACCCTTGGATATAAATCGTGAGAATGTATAGTCTTCCTCAAATATGCTATTGAGGGAAAAAGGATTAAACCTTTTAAATTTAAGAAATAAAGTTTTTTTTTGATCTTGATCGGAATATGAAAAAACCGAAAGATCCCTTAACTATTTAAGTTATTAATCGAACGAATCGCACTTTTACCACTAAACTATACCCGCTACATATCTCCATTATTATATATGAATGAACCTTTTGTCGAACAAAGGAATGAGCAAAGGAATGAGATACAATTAAGATAGCATCAGACTCATGACAATTCTAGTGTTGGCACTTCGTCCCGCTGGAGGTACTTGAAAAAAATAGGCGAAGAATAGAAAGCAGCTTATTTAAATAAAACTTGACTTGATCATACTTGATCCTAATTCATAATATAATTTATATTATTTAATTATATATATATAATTAATATTAATTAATTAAATATAATTAATATAATTAAATTAAATAAAAATAAAATGAAAAGTCATCCTTTTCATTTGCTGGAAGTCATTACTGAACTGACATTCCGAATCCAGGGATTTATTAAAGCTGGACCATAACATAAAAATAATGAATTCCGCATTTCTTTTTTCGTTTTCAACTTCCCCTTCAACTGCCAGATCCTATGAATTTGAATTCGGATCAATCGGATCAATTGGATTTCAAATGTTCAAATAAAATAAAGCTTGTCCCTTGAACAAGTAAATGAGTTATGTTATATATGTTATAACATATGTGTGTTTCATTTTTAATATTGTTTAATATTAATTGTTATATGTATGTGTTCTTTTCCGGTTAGTAATTAAGTAAATTGAGAAAAAAATACTTATATTTATATACTTAATACTTAATAAGAATGTGAAAAATATTCTTTCATATTCTATAGTATTAATAGTATTCTTATTATTAGTATAGTATTAATAATACTAACTACTAAGAAATGGCACTTCTATCATAGGACTGGGGATAGACATTTTCTTTGTTGCTTCAATAACAACAAAGAATTTTTGATTTGATATCAAATCATACATAATTAAATTGTTTGATCTATGAAATGATTTATCAGAACAAAAAAAGAAATAATGTAATGGCCCGGCCAGTACTTAACCAGGCCGGGGGAATGAGCCTTTCTTACAAAATCAAAGAAATGAAGTAAGGGATTCTGTCTATATCTATTCTATTGGGGATAAGATCTCTGTTTCGAATCATTATCTAAATTGAATTACTGATCAAATTCGTAGATATCTTATCCATTTTAATATATAATTATATAATTTAAAATTTGTTTTTAATATATTATTTCTATTATTTTTATATTATTATCGTTACTTTATCCTATCTTATAATAAATTATTACTAATAAATAATTAAAAAAAGAAAACGAGGTTTTTTTTGTTTCAATCTTTTTACTTCACATCACATAAAAAAAAATTTCAATTTTGAATTGGGAGAGATGGCTGAGTGGACTAAAGCGGCAGATTGCTAATCCGTTGTACGAGTTATTTGTACCGAGGGTTCGAATCCCTCTCTCTCCGTTCCCTCTGATCACTTCAGACTTTCAAATTTTAAAAAATGGGATCCTTTTATTTTTTCATCATAGGGAAATGTTAAATGTATGGAATATATAAAAAAAAATAAAGAAAACTCAACATTTTTTATTCCTCACGTCCAGGATTACGGCCCGGATCGTTAGATAAGAATCCGAAGATGAAGAGAGAAACAAAAAATATCACTACTGTGTAAACGAAGAGTTTGAGAGTAAGCATTACACAATCTCCAAGATTATTTTTTTTAGAAAAAGGAAATAGATTGCCTATTTTTTATCACATACGTTATTTTGGCATAACACCCCAAAAATGAAGTCTTTTCTTGAATCTTGAAAAAAAAGTAATTTTTAACAAATTTCTTTCTACTTTGTAATAAGATAATAAGGTAATAAGAAAAGAAAGGTTCTGATTCCTTCATTACCAAAAATGTTTGGCCATATCCGTTATTGGGTATTGTGGGTTCTTAGAAAGTCCTTGTTTACTGGAATGTCAGAACGAGGAAATAAATTGATCCAAATTTATCACCGCGGTCATTCAATTCAATATACAAGAATTTCTATTTTTGAATCGAGGGTTCATAATGTAAAACTTATCTGATCTTATCCATTTTTATTTTCTAATTTTTTTTTCGAATAAATCATGAATTTTGCAGAGTATTCAAAATTTTATCGAAAACTTACAGCAGCTTGCCAAACAAAAGCTAATAGAAGAAATAGTACAGGTATGACAGGCATAACATCTACGATTGGATTGAAAAAGGCATAAGCCTCGGGCAATTTAGCGAAGAAAAAACTACTCGAATAAAGGGTGGAATTAAGACAGATACAGATTAAACTAAAGATATTAAGCATAACAAACATTTCATTCTTGTAGATTAGAAAATTTGATTTTGGTTGAGTTCTTTTTATGAAGGAAAAATGAAAAGGCGGGTCAAAAAATCCTTCTTTTTCTTCGAACTCTCCCAAATCAAAAATCTTTCCTTTCATTCTCAAATGAGAATACAAGGAATTATAGTTTCGTACAATATCTTAATTGAATTTTATGTAATGATCAATAATTTGATCAAGAATTTTTTGTGATTCTATATTTACATGTGTTGAATCCTAGCAACAATGTATTTCATATGTATTTGGGCTGGGATTGACGAATGACCAATACCAATATTAGTCTTTATTAGTGTCGAATAGAAATCTAAATGGGGCGTGGCCAAGCGGTAAGGCAACGGGTTTTGGTCCCGCTATTCGGAGGTTCGAATCCTTCCGTCCCAGATCGTCTCCATCAGAAACGAAAGATTCTTCTCTTTAACAATTTTCTGTTTAATCTTGCTTGGATATTGGATATATATAATGTGTGACCCAACCCCTTCTTTGTTCTGAATTCAATGTACGGGTAGAAATAAAGATATTTCTTTGAATTCTTAATTAAAAAAAGAATTGGGGGTGGATCATTCCCATTCAGAGTATGCTCATACTCATATTCATATTGAAGTTAGTTACTTAGGGAAACCTTGTGTTCCATACCCGTGAAATGGGAATTCGCACATGGTGCATTCTGAATTGAAATAGAAAAAAAAAAGGTCTTTTTTCTATTCCATTCCCCAAGGAAAGCCTAAAGAAAATAAATGGTGTATCCCACACTTTATGTAGAGACTAAAGATTACGTAGTTTTTTGTATTAATTGCATTTCATCGTTCGTCTTAAAACTTCTAAGGAAAAAATACAAAAAAAGAAATTGATCTGGATCCCATTTTCTTTTTTTGTATTTTAGCTTATTCAATTGAATAATTGGAAATCAATATAATGTAATGATTGGATGGATGAAAATTTATATATTCCATTTTTATGGAATTGGAGGAAAGATTCTTGAATCTGAAGTAAAACAAAATTGGTCTGTATGCTGTATAATAGATATTATGTATTATTATTGTATTGTTCTATTTCAGTAACAGCGGCCCCTTCCCTTGGTTAAGTCAAAAGGATCTGTGATCCTTTAAATATCATTGAAAATCTATTCTATTATTCTATTAAGTCTATTAAGTAAAGGCCTTTCTTTTTTAATTACTTTTTCATTTATGTGTTCGAAAAAAAAAGGGATGATCCTTTTTATGATTCATCATCCCGAACAATCTGTTGAAGATGTAAATAAGACTTAAGTAAACGCGTTTATTCGTCTTTTTTAGAAATCTGTTTCATTTGAGCCAATGACTATTCATGATTCCATATTGAATCAATTCCATACCGGTTCGAAATTTAATCAGAGGAATGTTATGGTAAAACTTCGTTTGAAACGATGTGGTAGAAAGCAACGTGCGACTTGAAGGACATGATTCGTTGTGGATTCTTACATCCACCATTTTCTATAGGAATGAAGATGCTCTTGAATCGACATAGTTTGTTCTGTTCTTGCTAGGAACCTAATTTGTGTTAGGTTGGTAAATAGGAATAGTACATAATGGAGCTCGAACAAAAAGTATTGATTCATTTATCGGGGGGAAGAATCTAGGGTTAGTAACAATTAATAAGTTAGACCAACTTTGTAAATATATCCTCAATATTGAAATCGAAGGGTTAAAATTCGAACAAGTTTGAAATAAAATAAAAAAGTCAAATTTGTCGAAATTGGTAAAACTTTTTCGATGAAAATGAAAAGTGTATTATATTACAAGGGAATTAATCTTTCGTATTATTCATAGAAAGAAATAACAAAAAACAAAAGGTATGTTGCTGCCATTTTGAAAAGGAATAAGGATCACCGAAGTAATGTCTAAACCTAATGATTTTACAAAGTAAAGAGAAAGGATTCCGGAACAAGGAAACACTATTTTCAATTGTCTCAATAATTTTCTTTAATTTTATTATAATGAAGAAGAAAAATAGATTCGAGACGAGACAAACAAAAGAGGTTAGAGACGACTCAAGAAATGTCTAAAGAGTTACCTTCGCACTTTTTCAGAATTGCCCAACTTGAGTTATGAGTACGAATGATATTTCTTTTTTTCTGTATCTGTAAGTAAGAACAAAAAACGACTCAAATTATAGTCGACTTCATGATTTTATGGATCTATTTGCCATTATATACAGAATATACAGAAATATTAGAATCATTTTTTCTCGAGCCGTATGAGGAGAAAGCCTCCTATACGTTTCTAGGGGGGGGGGGGGTATTATTTATCTACATCTATCCCAATGAGCGATCTATCGAATCGTTGCAATTGATGTTCGATCCCGAAGAGAAGGAAGAGATCTTCAAAAAGTGGGTTTTTACGATCCGATACAGAATCAAACTTATTTAAATGTTCCTGCCATTCGTTATTTCCTTGAAAAAGGTGCTCAACCTACAGGAACTGTTCATGATATTTTAAGGAAGGCAGAATTATTTTCAAGTTAAAGAAAGACCTTCATAAAGAAAAAAAACAAAATTTCTTTTAATAATAATAAATAAACAAGAAAAGGTAACTAGTATCTATTTTGGGCAATTAGTTACTCAAAATTTGCTCTTTTCTTGTTGTATTCATACTTTTTCTCTACCTTTTCCTTATTTTTTTTTTCATCTAAATTTCTTATTTATGTTGTGCCAATCCAACACGAATTCTTATTTGATTTACTTAATACTTAAATACAATAATTAATTAATTATTAATTTAATTGAATTTGTTTTCCATTCATATTGACAATGTTGTATCGAACAAATATAATTCGATCGTAGATAAGCGGATCCGTTTATTCCGACCCCTAATTGGTTTTTCCTTTACTTCGGTCAAATGATGGGTTTGCCGGATTTACTATTATACATATACAAGATGTATTTTCTTAACGAAAATCCAAAATTTTGAGAAAATGGGCGGTCTGTAAATTTTGATATTTCTATTGGGAATCCGTTGTTTTTTATTTTTTAATCCGATCCATTCATTTTGCTATTTTGGTGTTTAGAATTGATCATAAAATCTTTCCTTTCTATTTCTTGTTAGTTCAATGTTTTGACGTAGTTGTACAGTGCAATTCAATTGATTTTTTTTATTTCGATCGTATCTACAAATCATATTTATCTGGGTTGCTAACTCAACGGTAGAGTACTCGGCTTTTAAGCGCGACTATGATCTTTTACACATTTGGATGAAGTAACGAATTCGTCCAGACTATTGGTAGAGTCTATAAAACCGCGACTGATCCTGAAAGGTAATGGATGGAAAAAACAGCATGTCGTAATAATAAGAAGAAAATGGAATTTCTTAATTTCTTATTAGATTCCTATTTTTTTTTAGTAGAATTTGGAGTCGATCCTTACCAGATCAGTCCAAAATTTTGTTTTTATTTTAGGAGGAAGACAAAAAAAATTCACATTTACGGTTGGGTTTAGTGAATAAATGGATAGAGCCCTACGGCTCCAATTCTGGTAAAAAAAAGCAACGAGCTTCTATTCTTTATTTGAATAATTACCCGATCTAATTAGACGTTAAAAAAAATTAGTGCCTGATGCGGGAAAAGGTTCTCCTGTGAGTGGTCCTTTGATTCTTTTTTTTTTTTTTATTTTTTAAAAAATCCTAACTATTCTCTATTATAGATTGGAAACGAATGTGTAGAAGAAACAGTATACTGACAAAAAGAATTTGTTCCAAAGTCAAAAGAGCGATCGGGTTGCAAAAATAAAAGATTTTTTAACCTCTAGTAATTATAACGAGGATAAACCCATTAGATAGAAGGGGATAGGAAAAAGATCTGTTGATTGGACTTTCTGTTTCCGGGGTATATATATTTTTTTATACATAATACATACCTTGTTCTGACCATATTGCACTATGTATAATTTGATAACCCAAGAAATGCCTACTGTTTTTGTTTCAAGTAGAAAAAATGTAAGTCAATGGAAGAATTACAAGGATATTTAGAAAAGGATAGATCTCGGCAACAACACTTCCTATATCCGCTACTCTTTCAGGAATATATTTATGCACTTGCTCATAATCATGGGTTAAATGGTTCGATTTTTTACGAACCTGTGGAAGTTTTTGGTTATGACAATAAATCTAGTTTAGTACTTGTAAAACGTTTAATTACTCGAATCTATCAACAGAATTTTTTGATTTCTTTGGTTAATGATTCTAATCAAAATCGATTCGTTGGATACAACCACAATAATTTTTTTTTTTCTCATTTTCATTCTCAAATGATATCAGAAAGTTTTGCAATTATTGTAGAAATTCCATTCTCGTTGCGATTAGTATCTTATTTCGAAGAAAAAGAAATACCAAAATATCATAATTTACGATCAATTCATTCAATTTTTCCCTTTTTAGAGGACAAATTATCACATTTAAATTATGTCTCAGATATACTAATACCTCATCCCATACATATGGAAATCTTGGTTCAAATTCTTCAATGTTGGATTCAAGATGTTCCTTTTTTACATTTATTGCGGTTCTTTCTTCACGAATATCATAATTTGAATAGTCTTTTCATTACTCAGAAGAAATCTATTTACGTTTTTTCAAAAGAAAATAAAAGATTATTTCGGTTCCTATACAATTCTTATGTATTTGAATGGGAATTTTTCTTAGTTTTTATTCGTAAACAATCTTCTTATTTAC